TTTAAACCACCCATAAGAACCATATTTTGACTTTTATCTGGAGAATATCCAACAATAGCTTCCATTGAATGAATAATGGATCCGGATCCTAAAAACAACAATGCTTTTGAATAAGCATGAGTAATTAAATGAAATAAAGCAGCTCGATAAGAGCCCATACCTAAAGCTAACATCATATAACCCAATTGAGACATTGTAGAATAGGCTAAACCTCTCTTAATATCCTTTTGAGCAAGAGCTAAACTAGCCCCTAATACTACTGTTATTATACCTATCAAAGCTATTCCATTCATTATGTAAGGTATAACTACGAAAAGAGGAAGAAGCCGGGCTACAAGAAAAATTCCCGCTGCTACCATAGTAGCAGCATGTATAAGAGCTGAAATAGGAGTAGGTCCTTCCATAGCATCTGGTAACCATATATGAAGGGGGAATTGGGCAGATTTAGCAACTGAACCGGCAAATAACAGGAAGGAACACAAAATAGCAAATAGAAGATTAACTTCATTATTAGAAATCAAGTTATTGAATATTTCAAACAAATCCCGAAATTCTAAACTACCCGTTATCCGATAAAGACCTAAAATTCCTAATAAAAAACCAAAATCCCCTATACGATTAGTTACAAAGGCTTTTTGACAAGCATTTGCTGCAATAGGGCGTGTGAACCAAAAACCTATTAATAGATAAGAACACATTCCAACCAATTCCCAAAAAATATAAATTTGTATCAAATTAGAACTAGTAACCAATCCTAACATTGAAGTATTAAAAAAACTCATAGAAGCAAAAAATCTCAAATATCCTTGATCGTGAGACATATAACTGTCACTATAAATAAGAACCAGAATTCCAACCGTAGTAATTAATATTGACATAATAGAGGTAAGTGAATCGATCAAGTGACCAAACTCTAAAGAAAGATCATTATTGATAGTCCAAGACCCTACATATTGATAGATAGAACTGTTATTTATTTGATGAATAGACACATCGATTGAAAAAATCATAACTATACTTAACAACAAAACACTAGGAAAAGCCCACATACGGCGAAGATTTTTTGTTGCCGTCGGAAAAAGTAGAAGTCCTACTCCTATTAACATAGGAACTGGAAGTGGAATCAAAGGTATGATCCATGAATATTGATATGTAAATTCCATACAAAAAAAAATAAATAAAAAAAAAGAAAAATCTTTTTTTTTTCTTAATTTAATGAATTTTGTTTCTTATTTGCAGATTTTATCTCTTTTGAAAGGCTTCAGTTAATAAAAAATTAAGATATGCAAAACAAACTTAAATAGAATTATCTATTGTTAATTAGTTTTAATCTTTGCTTTGTCCAATACTTGCAAATATTGCAAAGCACGAAGTGAAAATGAGTCAAAAAAAATTACTAGTGAAAAAGTTTCTTTTTTTTTTTCTTTTTAGTAAGTATTAAGAAAATCAAAATTTTGAATTATTTTTCTATAATTACACTAATTTCCATCTATAATCTATAGATTGAGGAAAACTAATTCCACAAAAACAAAAAACATTAGTTTATTTTGCTATGAATTATAAAAAAAAGTCCATATGAACTAACTTCTAACTGAATAAAATGAAGAATTTTTTTGAGTTTGTTTATTGATATTCAGAAAATCATTAGTTCATTTTGGAACTAATTTATTTTTTTTTTTTCTATAAAACCTATATTTGTAAAAGGGGTTATGATATTCAACAATTTACTTTACATAGACCTGAAAAAAGAGAATTAAGATATATGATCTTTTCAAATCATATATCTTTTAATATTTAATAAATTTTTTATTTTAATAATTAATAAAAAATAAATTAACGATCAATTTGGTTCAAATTAAAAATGAAAATGAAATTAAGAGCAATCGTTCATCAAGCTAGATCAATTCATTTTTTTTATTAACCAAGATAAGATAAGGGTTGGGTTCTTAAACTTTTTCGATGTATTTTAGTATAAAAGCAGTACGACGAAAATATACAATTTTTTTTATTTGTAAAAATTACATAAAAGATTACTAGAGCCAAAAAAGAAAAAAGATTATCTGATTTTTCCATATCTACATTTTTTATGAAAGAATATGATCTAGAAAAAAAAAAAGATAATAGCTAAATATATGGCTAATAAAATGAAAGAAAAATTCGTTTTGAACAATAGATGTCTTTGACATACAACCATAGCAATTAATAAACTAATATAATTTTTAAATGGCAGTTCCAAAAAAACGCACTTCTATATCAAAAAAACGGATTCGGAAAAATATTTGGAAAAAGAAGGGATATTGGGCAGCATTGAAAGCTTTTTCGTTAGCGAAATCTCTTTATACGGGGAAGTCAAAAAGTTTTTTTGTGCAAAAAAAAAAAACATTGGAATAATCTGAATTAGACGAATGTGAAGAATAGTGTAATAATTTCGTTTATTATTTTCGACTCTCATTTTTTTTTATATGTATTTATATAACTAAATCTAAAAATATATATAACTAAAAAAAAAAATATTAAGAAATACAGTAAGAATTTATTTTTCTTAATATTTTTAACTGATGAATATAAAAAATGAAACCTATTTTATTTTGCCCTGCCCTTCTGATAATTATTATTCTACCTTATGATATGTAGAATAATAATTCTTTTGAATTCTAATTGGAATTCTAAATCTTAATAAAAAAAATGGTATTTTTTTTTTTCACAAAAAAAAAAACAAGAATAAATAGAACACGGTTTTCATCTTTTTAGTATGTTTTTTCTCCTTTTTTCTTTCGGGATGGGGATTTTTATTTTCCCCATCAACCCAATAATCAATAAAAAAAAATAATTTGTCTTTTTTTTTCTATTAAAATTCTTTTTATTTAATAATTGAAAATAGACTGTTTACTAAACAAATGTTTGAATTAACTCTTTCAATCTCGACGATTGACTTAAAATCGGCTATTATGATTTCGAGCAAGCCGCTATGGTGAAATCGGTAGACACGCTGCTCTTAGGAAGCAGTGCTAGAGCATCTCGGTTCGAGTCCGAGTAGCGGCATGGCATCTTCGAAAAGAGTAAGTCCTTATAATTAATTCAATTCCCGATTTCCACTCCTATAATCCTTAGTTATAATTAGGAACTCCCCTTTTTAGCTTTAGTTTATTAATTTCTTAATATATGATATTTTCAACTTTAGAGCATCTATTAACTCACATATCGTTTTCGGTCGGATCAATTCTAATTGCAATTCATTTGATAACCTTATTAGTCAATGAAATCGTAAGACTATATGATTCGTCTGAAAAAGGAATGATAGTAACTTTTTTCTGTATAACAGGATTATTAGTTACTCGTTGGATTTTTTCGGGACATTTACCATTAAGTGATTTATATGAATCACTAATCTTTCTTTCATGGGGTTTTTCCATTTTTCATATGATTCCTCGTTTTAAAAAACATAAAAACCATTTAAGGAAAATAATCGCACCAAGTGTTATTTTTACTCAAGGCTTTGCTACTTCGGGTCTTTTAACAAAAATGCATCAATCCGCAATATTAGTACCCGCTCTCCAATCCTATTGGTTAATGATGCACGTAAGTATGATGGTATTGGGCTATGCAGCTCTTTTATGTGGATCATTATTATCAGTAGCTCTTTTAGTCATTACATTTCGAAAAGTCATAAGGATTATTGGTAAGAGCAATAATTTTTATTTTTTAAATGAGTCCTTTTCTTTTGTTGAGATCTTGAACGAAAGAAAGAATGTTTTACGAAAGATTTCCTTTCTTTCTTCTAGAAATTATTACAGGTTTCAATTTATTCAACAATTGGATCGTTGGAGTTATCGTATTATTAGTCTAGGATTTATCTTTTTAACCATCGGCATTCTTTCGGGAGCAGTATGGGCTAATGAGGCATGGGGATCATATTGGAATTGGGATCCAAAGGAAACTTGGGCGTTTATTACTTGGATGATATTTGCGATTTATTTACATACTAGAAAACAAAAAAAATTGGAAGGTGTAAATTCTTCAATAGTGGCTTCTATGGGATTTCTTATAATTTGGATATGTTATTTTGGTATCAATCTATTAGGAATAGGACTACATAGTTATGGGTCATTTACTTCTAATTGAAGTCAGTAAGGAACTTGAGAAATACAAATAGAAATATAGTAAGCATATAGATAAATATAATCTAAGAAAACTTCGCATAAATCGTCGAGAACCCTTTAAATCAAGTAATGTAGTAGTTCAAGGGGTTCTCGCAAACACCAATCCTATTTGGTTACAATTCATTTTTTTTATTTAAGTTAAGATAAGAAAAAATTTTTCTTTTTTGGACATTATTAAAAAAGAAAAATAGGATTTCTTATTTCTTTTTTTTTTACTGTTTTTTTTTTTATTTATGAAAATTATCTATAATTAGATAGAATAGATTCGACCTTGTCAACTGATAATGAGAAAATAAAATCTGGATAAATGCCAATACCTATTACAGGTATAAGAATAGAAATCGAAATAAATAACTCTCGCGCCCCAGAATCAAAAAAAGAAAAGTTTGGTGTATTAAAAAGCTTGTATCCATAGAACATCTGACGTAACATAGATAATGAATAAATAGGAGTTAATATAATTCCAATTGCCGTTACAAAAGTAATTAGTATTTTTGTCATTAAAAAAGATTTTGGACTGGTAATTATTCCAAAAAAGACTATCAATTCTGCAACAAAACCGCTCATGCCCGGCAATGCAAGAGAAGCCATCGATAAGATACTGAACATCGTGAATATTTTTGGCATTTGGATAGCCATTCCGCCCATTTCGTCGAGATAAAGAAGACGGATTCTATCATAACTCGTCCCTGCCAAGAAAAAAAGCGCCGCGCCAATAAATCCATGAGAGATTATTTGTAAAATAGCTCCATTAAGTCCCGTATCACTTATAGAACCTATTCCTATCATTATGAAACCCATATGAGATACGGAGGAATAAGCTATTCTTTTTTTTAAATTACGTTGACCAAGAGATGTTGAAGCTGCATATATTATTTGAATTGCGCCTAATATCATTAACCAGGGAGAAAATATAGAATGAGCGTGGGGTAATAATTCCATATTAATTCGAACCAATCCATATGCTCCCATTTTTAATAATATTCCGGCTAAAAGCATACAAGTACTATAATGTGCTTCTCCGTGGGTGTCTGGTAACCATGTATGTAAGGGTATAATCGGCGATTTGACAGCAAAAGCAATAAGAAATCCAATATAAAAGAGTATTTCCAGTACCGCAGGATACGATTGATTAGCCGATGTTTCAAAATTGAATATTGGTTCATTGGAACCATATAAACCAATACCTAAAACTCCCATTAATAAAAAAATGGAACTTCCCGCAGTGTACAAAATAAACTTTGTAGCTGAATACAAACGTTTCTTTCCGCCCCACATCGATAAAAGTAAATAAACGGGAATTAATTCTAATTCCCACATAATGAAAAAAAGTAAAATGTCTTGAGAAGAAAATGATCCTATTTGACCACTATACATTGCTAACATCAGGAAATGGAATAATCTGGATTCTCTAGTAACCGGCTGGGCCGCTAAAGTAGCTAAAGTGGTGATAAATCCCGTCAGTAAAATGGGTCCTATAGATAGTCCATCTATTCCAAATCTCCAGTAAAAATTAAAAAAATTGATCCATTTATAATTCTCTGTCAGTTGGATTAATGGATCGTCCAATTGGAAATGATAACAGAATGCATAGGTTGTTAGAAGGAGATCTATTAAACATATACAAATAGTATACCACCTAATGACTTTATTTCCTCTATGAGGAAATAAGAAGATTAAGGAACCCGCGAATATTGGCAAAACTACAATTATTGTTAACCAAGGAAAAAAATTCGTGGTAAAAATAAGATACACTTGGGCCAGAAAAACGCGTGCTCAAAATACACAAAAAATATTTTTGTGTATTTTGAGCACGCGTTTTTATCAGTAAAAAAAAATGTATTCTTGGGGGGTTGAAACGTATCAATAAGCTAGACCCATGCTTCGGGTTGTTTCATGCCATAAATAAACTCGAACACTCAAAAAATCTGTCGGACAGGCAGATTCACATCTCTTACAACCGACACAGTCCTCTGTTCTTGGAGCAGAAGCAATTTGTTTAGCTTTACATCCGTCCCAAGGTATCATTTCTAACACATCTGTAGGGCAAGCTCGGACACATTGAGTACATCCTATACACGTATCATAAATCTTTACTGAATGTGACATTGGATCTATTCATTTTTGAACATCCGAAATTTTCGATCTAGTATAAATTTGATAAATGAATCATATATTTCTACACCAGATGAATCAATGATTTACCAGAATTTTTCTAATCAATCTATTTCTAGATCAATTCATAAGAACACAGGGGCCAAGATGCTTTGATTTCTTACGTTTTCACAAACATGATCATACATTATATATCATACATGCTAATTTGAATTGAAATTGATGAATATTAGAATTTCAATATTCGAAATTCGAAATTCGAAATTTTATGATTAATATTATTTATTCAACAAATTCGATTGATTGATACGAGTGGATTTTCTGTTACGATAAACTGACGAAACAATAGCCGGTCCAATAGCTGCTTCAGCGGCTGCAATAGCTATACAAAAAATTGAAAAAATATTTCCTTTTAATTGGCGACTATCAAAAAAATCAGAAAATGTTACAAAATTGATATTAACCGCATTCAGTATAAGTTCAAGACACATGAGGGCTCTAACCATATTTCGGCTCGTGATCAATCCATAGATACCGATAGAAAATAAATAGGCACTCAAAACAAGTACATGTTCGAGCATCATTGATCAACTCCTTATCAATTTCGATTCATTTCAATATGAACAACAATTCAAGGGATTTGATTGACTAGAGAATATAACAAATACGGACCAAAAGAATTCTTAATAAATCGAAAAAAAGTCTTTTCGACATACACAATGTTTCACATTTACATAGAATTGAAGGGAAATGGATCTTATAAGAGAGAATCAAATTCAATCCATTTGGATTACTGTTGCTAGTTCTAAAGATTTCTTACTGGCGAGCCACGACAATTGCGCCTATCAAAGCAGCTAAAAGAATTATGGAAATCAGTTCAAATGGAAGAAAAAAGTCTGTTGATAAATGAATTCCAATTTGTTGACTATTACTTATCAAATCTTGCTCTAGAATCTGATTTGATTTTGTAGTCCAAATAATCCCGTACCATGATGTATCTAGAATAGTAGTCATTAGTGAAACAAAAATACTTGTACAAACCATCAAAGTAACTCCATCCCCAACGGTCCAAAGATGAAAATCTTGATAATATTCTGAACCATTCATGAACATCACAGCAAATATGATTAAAACGTTTATAGCTCCCACATAAATAAGTAACTGTGCTGCAGCTACAAAATGGGAATTTGATAAAATATAGAATAAAGATATACAAACAAGAACTAGTCCCAACGAAAAGGCAGAAAAAATTGGGTTGGTAAGGAATACTACTCCTATACTTCCTAATATAAGACCCGATCCCAGAAAGACTAAAAAAAAATCATGTATTGGTTCAGGCAAATCCATTGTAGATAAAATAAGAGATAAAAAAATCGACATTTCATGACCTTATTGATAGGACCAGGAACCAATTTTATATAAAAAATTCCTAATTGAATGAAATCTAAGGAGTATGAATTGATATACTATAGATACAATTAGAGGACTAATCTCATTCTTTATACGAAACAGTAGTCCGAAACTATACTATATATATATATATTTGAAATAATTACAATATTCTATTTATTCTAACTATATATTAATATATTAATAGTTTATTTATATATAATTTAATTTATATAATTTATATAAATATATAATTTATTTAGTATCTATAATGAATATTATTTAGATAATATATAATATAAATATATATATAATAATATATAATATATATAATTATTATATATATATATTTATATTATTTTTGGATTGATTTTTATTAAAATTCTTATTCTATTATTTCTAGAATATAACGTTTATATATGATAATAAAAAAATTAAATATTACTATTACTAAAATTTTTTTTTTAGTTGATAATTTTATTTGAGTTGAGGTGAATTGAAAATTGTTCGGATTGTATAATCATCAATTACTGACATTGGTAAACGGCCCAAAGCAATTTGATTATAATTCAATTCGTGACGATCATAAGTTGAAAGTTCATATTCCTCAGTCATTGATAAACAATTTGTTGGACAATACTCAACGCAATTACCACAAAATATACAGATCCCGAAATCAATACTGTAATTAAGCAATCGTTTCTTTCGAATATCAGTTTCCAGTTTCCAATCAACAACGGGTAGATCTATAGGACATACACGAACACATACTTCACAAGCAATGCATTTATCAAATTCAAAATGGATTCGACCGCGGAAACGTTCCGATGTGATTAATTTTTCATAAGGATATTGAATAGTTACAGGCAAACGATTTGCGTGGGATAAGGTAATCATGAAACTTTGACCAATGTACCTTGCGGATCGTACTGTTTGCTGGCCATAATTCATAAACCCATTTATCATAAGAAACATATCGTGAATATCTATCTATAAAGAATTTGATTTTGTTTCTTTATCTTGTTTGAAACAAGTTATGAATATCGAATACCAACCTTTTACAGTGAAAACAGTTGAAACGAAGTTGTTAATAATAGATTACCGAGAGAAATAGGTAAAAGAAATTTCCATCCAAAATTTAATAATTGGTCTATCCTTAGCCTAGGTAAAGTCCATCTTGTTGTGATAGAAATGAACAAGAACAAATAAGTTTTAGCTAATGTAATAAAGATACCAATTATAGTTCCAAAAATTCCATATGCTTTATTTATTTCAAAAAGCTCAGAAACGAATATGTACGGAAGAGAGATATTCCAACCTCCTAAGTAAAGAACTGTTACAAATAATGAAGAAATTAATAGGTTTAAATAGGAAGCAACGTAAAATAAACCAAATTTGATACCCGAATATTCGGTTTGATAACCGGCTATTAATTCTTCTTCTGCTTCTGGTAAATCAAAAGGTAATCTTTCACATTCCGCTAGGGAAGAAATTAGAAAAACGATAAAACCTATAGGTTGACGCCACAAATTCCATCCCCAAAAACCATATTTTGATTGCGCATCCACTATATCAACTGTACTTGAACTGTTAGATAATCATAGTCGGTGATAACATTACTGTTTTCATCGCAATTACAGAACTGTACATGAGATTTACATCTCATACAGCTCCTCGAGGCCATAAATAAATCTAAGGACCGAGTCGGTTATTTTTTGTTCTATTTCTTTTTGTTGATATATCCCCCCACCCAGTATAGATAGGATTCAAATCTATTGGACGGTCCTGAATTAGACCAATTGAATTCTGTCTGTTAGAATTAAAAATTAAAATCTGTTTTAATAATAAATAAAAAAAAGGTACTTCTGAATTGCTCTCATCCCTTAATAATTTGAATTTGTCGAGTAATAACTTAATTATTCAATAAAATACTCCTTTCGAATTATCAATAACCCATCGTTTTCGATTACGAACAAGAATTAGACATTAGTTTATGAATTATGACATGAATTCTATCTCCATAACTATGGATATAAGAAAGAGGGATTTCTCTTTCTTTGTTTATTGTAATTGTATTTTTATTCTTTCTTTTTTTTCGTTCCTATTCTTCTTTTTTATGTGCATAAAGGGCACTTTTTAAAAATGAAAGGATTATTTCGTTCCCGATAGTCATTTATTTAACCGGTGGATAGGAGTATACTCTGGATCGGAATTGTGGGGAGTACTGCTTGATTATTTCTACCAACTTAAAGCCCCAATTAGTATTCTTTTTTTTTTATGCAGAAATGCTCTTTTGGAAAATTTACATAATCTCCATTACTAATCCTTTGTGTATCTTGGTGTTTCTAACCATCCACTTATTTTTTATCATTTCAAAATCCCACCCCTTATTTATTATTTTATTATTTATTTCATTTCTATTTATATATTTTTTTTATGGTAATACATGTATAGGAATTAATACAAACATTAGTGAAAACTCAATAAGGTTGGTCTTTTGAACCCGCTTCAAGACAGGATGACTAATCACCCAATCTTGGGGTAAATGGTCTCTTCCGCTTATAATTCTTTTTTAATTCTTATACATAGAAAATGAGACTCAATATTTTTACTGCAAATAAATTCAAATTTCAAAATCATAATATATTATAATTATATAATTATATATATATATTCTAATATATAGCCTAGTTTATATATATATATTTAATATTTTATTAAATATTTAAATGAATTCGAAGCTGTTTTATTTCACTCATATAACTATCTGATTTAGTTCATCAATCCGAATTTTGAATAATAATGAAGAACAAAATGAGAATATCTATTTAATTTATTCTACCCCTCTTTCTTGTAATTTCTTATAAAATAAAGAGTATGAAAAAGTTTCTGTCTCAACGAATCGCACGTAGAGATATTGATAACACACATAGAGTTAATGGTATTTCATAACTAATTGATTGAGCAGCAGCCCGTAGACCACCCAAAAAGGAATATTTATTATTTGACCCATATCCTGACATAAGAAGTCCAATGGGAGCAATACTCGAAATAGCAATCCATAAAAAAACACCGATATTGAGATCAGCTAAAACAAAGTTATAGGAAAAAGGAATTACTGAATAGCTTACTAGAATTGATATAACTGATATGGATGGTCCGATAGTGAATAAACGAGTATCTCCTCGAGAGGGAAGAAGATTCTCTTTGAAAAGTAGTTTTGTTCCATCCGCTAGAGCTTGAAGAACTCCCAAAGGACCGGCATATTCAGGTCCAATGCGCTGTTGTATCCCTGCGGATATTTCTCTTTCTAACCATACAATCACTAGTACACCTATTGTGATTCCCAATACGAGAATCAAAATAGGGCCAAGTATCCATAGAATTCCATAGATCTCTTTTAAAGATTCCAATCTGGAAAAAGAATCAATATCTTGTACTTCTGTTGTATCCATTATCATTTCAACGATCAACTTCTCCCATAATGATATCTATGCTACCTAGTATCGTCATAATATCAGCCAATTTCATTCTTTTAACTAACTGAGGAAGAATTTGCAAATTGATAAAACCGGGTGGACGAATTTTCCATCTCCAAGGAAAACCATTCCGATCTCCTATTAGAAAAATTCCTAATTCTCCCTTTGGGGCTTCAACTCTTACATAAAGTTCTTGTTTCGGCAATTCAAAAGTCGGAGACGGTTTTTTACTAATGAATCGATAGTCAAAATCATTCCATTCCGGATCCTTTTCTCTATCAAAGCAGCGGATTTCTAGATTTTCATAGGGGCCCCCCGGAATTCCTTCCAGAACCTGTTGAATAATTTTTATAGATTCCGTCATTTCACCAATTCGGACTAAATAACGAGCTAATGAATCTCCTTCTTTTTGCCATTGAACTTCCCAATCAAATTCCTCGTAACACTCATAATGATCAACTTTACGAAGATCCCAGCGTATTCCGGAAGCCCGTAGCATTGGTCCCGATAAACCCCAATTTATTACTTCCTTTTCACTAATAGTGCCGACTCCTTCAACCCGTTCTAAAAAAATAGGATTTCGCGTAATAAGTTTTTGATATTCAACAACCCCTGTTAAAAAAGAATCGCAAAAATCCAAACATTTATCTATCCAGCCATAAGGTAGATCAGTCGCTACTCCTCCGATACGAAAATAATTATGCATCATTCTCATACCAGTGGCAGCTTCGAATAGATCATATATTAATTCTCTTTCTCTAAAAATATAGAAGAAAGGAGTTTGTGCACCAATATCTGCCATAAAGGGTCCAAGCCATAGCAGGTGAGAAGCTATACGACTCAACTCCAACATAATTACTCGAATATAGCTGGCTCTCTTAGGTACTTGAATATTTCCTAACTGTTCTGGCCCATTTACCGTTATTGCTTCTGTAAACATAGTAGCTAAATAATCCCAACGTGTTACATAAGGCAGATATTGTATAATTGTTCGGTTTTCCGCAATTTTTTCCATCCCTCTGTGTAAATAACCCAATATTGGTTCACAATCAATAACATCTTCACCATCTAGAGTAACAATGAGTCGAAGAACACCGTGCATTGATGGGTGGTGAGGACCCATATTGACTATCATGAGGTCTTTTCTTGTAGCTGGGGCATTCATAGGTTTTTCCTAGATTCATTCTTCCATGAATTGCTTAAAACAAAAAAGAAGTTCATCAAAGTTCAATTAAGATAATATAATAAATCGAATAATTCAAAACCACTCCTCAAATTAACTTAACGAGTTTGTGACCCCCGACGAATACCCAACTGATTAATTAATTTTTTATAACGTATTCCGTTTTTCTTTGACAAATAAGACAGTAGTCGTTGGCGTTTTCCCAGAATTTTCTGTAAACCTCGTTGAGATAAATAATCTTTTTTGTGCAATTCCAAATGTGAAGTAAGTCGTCGTATCTTAGTGGTGAAATTCAATACTTGAAATTCAACCGATCCCGGGTTTTCTTCTTTTTTTTCTTGTGAAATAACTGGTATAAATGGATTTTTTACCATAAAATGAAAACTGCCCCCCTTTCCTCTTTTTTATAGTTATAGATATTTTTTTTGATCAGTAATAATATAATAATGATACTCATTCATTTTGAATTTGGTATATATAAAATCTGAATTTCTTTAAAAATTCCTGATTTTTTTTTCAAATCAAATTCATTATTAATCAATCCAAATAGGTAGATAAAAAAACACTATATTTATGTATTCAGACAAAAAACTAGAAATGAATCAAAAAAAAATCCTTTTTTGATTCATTTCTAGATCTAATGGATACATCTTTGAATTAGTATCATGCCTCAGAATCGAAGGTAAGACAATGCGGGTGCATCTATTTGTCTTCGCATATCAGATAGATTACCGGAAATAGAAGAAATCAAAATAAAATGTAGATTAACGAATTTTCAATTGCGGATACATATGTATCCTTAACATACTGAAACGACTGCCATTATTGGTATCAAACCAATAGCGATTCATACAAGCTAAATCTTCTAATCGATAATTTGGCCAAAGAAAGAATTTTAAATAAATTTGTTTTTTTTTATCTCCATCTTCGTTACTTTTACCCAAAACTTGACAGCAATTATTTACTTTATCCTCATTGTAAAATGCTGTATTTCTGTTCCTATAAGTTAAACACATTAGAATTCTCAATTCTCTACGACGTCTAGAGGATAAAATATTTTCAGGAACAAGCAAATCATAATGCTTTTGTTCTTTATTTTCAGTCATCTTGTGATGTCTTATAATGGCTTCATCAAAATTGTTAATATGGCTATAAAAGCTATAGCTTTTTTCGCTTTCTATTTGATTTTGATGAAATTGGTGTTTACTCTTATGAATCAATGAAGGGCCTATGGTTTGATACATAATAAATTTTCCATCGTTTTTTCTAAACAGCCGAATCGGTTCGATAATAAGTAGTCCCTTTTTCACTACTGACTCATCTTTCTTCACAGTCACCAGAATATCTAGATTTAGGTCTCTTCTTTGAAGATAGCCTAGAACAATCTCTCTTAGATTTCTCTCCGCTCTAAGCACAAGACCTGATAGCTTGATATTACTCGTTACTTTTTCATCTAAGCCTTCATTCCAATCCAATTGAAAACCCCAAAATCGTGTTAGGAAGAAATCTAATTCTTCTTCTATCTTGGATTTCTTTTGCTTTCTATCCTTCTTTTTCATGTCCCATTCGACATCTTTTTCAAAATCCGTTTCTTGGGTTAAAAAAGATGATTCAAGATCCACTTGACCTACGTATTCTGTTTCTCTTTGATTTCGAGTTTCCAACTCTAATTTTTTATTTTTAGTGATGCTTTTATTTTCACGAAATTTTGGATTTATATTTCCATTAAAATTGAAAAAAAGTAATTTGATTGGTATTACCCACGGGTTACTTTTATATTCATTATAAAATATCAAAAATTTTGAGAAGAACCAACGTTTCGGAACCGATATGGATATGGAATGATTTATTATTTCTACATTCATTCCCATCCAATCAAAAAAGATTTTTTTTTCATTGGATGGGTTGATTTCTTTTTCTTCATGAGACGTAAGATAATAATCGTTATCGACCCAGACCTCCATATCCATTTTGTTTCTACAACAGAAGTTCATAATTCTCCAATCAAAATACTTTCTATCCATATTTTTAATTTTTTCCATATAGATAAAATCGCCTAGATAATTCTGGATAGAAATATCATCCGTATTTTGCGTGTTTTCTATATATATATAATCATCTATAAAATTCCGGAAAGCGATATTATCAAATAGTTTTTGTTTAGACATGCCGTAAAAGCGGTGGTCATCCAGTGCGTTTACTAGCGATCTATATTCATAAGAAGCTAATGAGTCTTTCTTATATGCATAATTAATATATTTATGTGCTAAAAGATCATATGCATATTGTTTTTTGACTTTCTTTTTTATTAATGAGAATTTTTGTTCTTGTTTTTTATAAAATCGGTTTTTTTCATATGAATCCCATTTTATTAAATCTTTATTTTGAGCCATACCGCGTTCATTGATTCTATTTCGCCATTTTTTTGGTACTAACCTAGACCATCTATTCTGAGAGAAATTGTATTGATAATGACCATTTAACCAATTTAGCCATTGATTCATTACAGAACTGCTAGGACGTATTAATTTGGAATGAAGCACTACTCCTTTTATTCCAACAATTATTCCAAAAAGATTATCCCGAACTCGATTCGTAAGAAAAAGAGATGTTCCGTCATATTGAAAAAGAGATCTTACCTTATGCTTATATGAGTTAATAAATGGGTTTTGTGATAATTTGTAAAATACATATGCTTGTGACAAAGAGGATACGTCAAAAAAAATCTGCGAATTCGTATTACTAATATTAGAAATTGTATTAGAAATTGACTTTTGTATAGTCGAACAAAAGTGAATTATACTTTGATTTGTTTTATGAATTCTTTCTTCATTTGCTTTATTATTAGAAATGTATTTATTAATTTTTTCTTTTGTTGATTCAAGAAAAAGTTGTATATTGATCCTAGAAATATTAATGATACATAGATATCTTTCTATGTATGCTCTTTCAATGAAAAATTTAAAAAAATAATGTGATTTCCGGACTAATCGAACATTTTTTCTTTTTAATAGTTGCCAAATATTTTTTTGTAAGTCTAATCTTTTATTATTATAAGTTGCTTTGTTAGAACTAATATTGATCTCGGGGAGTATAAATCCCTTTTTCTTGTCGTTTGAACTTTTGTCTATTTCATTTATGATTCTATTTATTCTATCATTCAGATCTTTTATTTTTTCTTCTGTTGTTAATGAATCATTTGTCCAATTAATAGATTGAATTGAAATGGACGATTCGTAAATCATTTGATTACTGTTAGTAATTGTTGAATCTTTTTGAGTTTCACTCAATTCATATCGTTGTCTCAATCCAAATAAAAATCTTTTTTTGAGTTTTCTTATTATTTCTTTTACAAATAGAATCTTTTTGATGATCCATTTTGTTCTTTCGTTTTTAATTTTGAAACCTAGAAAATAATTCTTTTTCCGTTTTTGCATTCTTTTTCTGATTTCTTTAAAAATCATGTTAAAAAAATCAAATCTCTTTCGTGGAGAAGCAGAACCAAAAGGCAATGCGGTTTCTGTTCCCAAAACTGTTAAAAAGCAAAAATCCATGTCTGGTGTTTTTTGATGCTTTTCCGGCTTAGATTTGTGCCAAGGTTTCAGACGAAAAGGAAATAAGATTTTTATCTGAATACCCTCTGTTAGCCAGTTTTTTGGAAATTCTGTTTCTGATAATGGAATACCATTATAGGTGCATCTAATATGTATTTCTCTCTTCCAATCGTTTAAATCTTCCGACCATTCGGCAGTTTGAAATAATAGTATACGAACGATATTTTTAGTTATTATCAATAAGGGCACTCGAATATATTTTCTAAAAATCGATTGGGTTACTAATAAACAACTTCTTAGTGCTTGACCAAATTGAATGTTATCCCAGTCTTCTGATACCTTTATACGCCTTCGTTCCATTTCTTCTTTCTTAAATTCTTCTATCTGTTTTGCATTACGCTTCAAAAGTTCTAATTTTTTCGCTTTATCTATCTTTTTCCCTATCGAAGTTTGAAAAATAAACAAGAGTGGTTCTAAAATATCCTCAAAAAAGATTACAAAGGGGTTGGCAACTTTGTCCAAAAAAAGAAGGGAATGCGGGCGTGATTGAAGGAATTGCCCAATAACTGTTTTACGTCTTTGAGCGCGCATAGAGCCTTTGATTAGGTCTCTCCGAAAATCCGGTTGGTATGGATAATCTATTAAAACAAATTCCTCGTATTCACCATTAGACAAATCATCAGTAAAAATCACTATACGTCTATATTCTCTTGAACGAATGTCATAATCCTCATTCACTGTCTCAATTTCTTCTTCTTTTTCTTCTTCTTTTTCGATTTCTTTTTCGATTTCTGTTCTTTCTCCCCCCTCCCTTTCTTCGAACTCGTCGATTAATCGGTATAACCATCGAGGAACTTTTTTTTTTATTTCAGATTTTTTTGTATTTACAATTGTTTTATCGTTCGGATCAGTTATCATTTTGTCAAATACGAATTTGAATTTTTTTTGTTTCTCTTCTGATTTTATGTAAATTTTATTTTTGATTTGTCCACGAGAAGATCCATTCAAGAAAGGATCATATATCCTAGGTAAGTATTTTTTTTTAGTCGTATCGTTAGACAATCTACTCCTTTTTTCCAGTCTATCTAGAAATCTCTTATCTAGAACTTCGAACCTATTTAAAAATTTGTAACTTAGGTTGTTTTTTTTTTGTTCATTAGTAGAATTCCAACAATTATATAATTCATCATAGGAGATTTTTTCTGTTGTGAATAGAGACATTTTTTTTTCCATTATTTCCAGAAAAGTTGACAAACTAGGTGGATACGTAAAAGATATTCTTTCTTTTCCGTCGCTTTGACACGTATAAAAAAAATATTGTGACATTTCATTTCTTATATCATTTTCAAATCGATCATTTTTTATATATCGTAATGGACGATACCATTGGTTATAATCGAAAAGAGTGGTTACAAGAGGTTTTTCGAATATCGAAATTTCTTTCTTCTCTCTCTCTCTTTCTTTGTATAAACCCTTGTTTTCTTCCGAAAAAACATAAGAAGAAAAGTCTTCTTCGGCAGATCTGTTTTGTTCTTGTTGTTCCTCTATTTGACCCCTTTCGTTTTCTTGAGGTTCTGAGATTCTTTTCACTCTCTTATTAAAAAAAGGATTCAAAAAAGG